TTTTTAGGTATGATAAATCTTGCCACTATCAATGCACAACGTTTTTTTGAATCAATAAAAAAAGGATTTGATAAAGACATTTACAATAATGAAGCAAATCAAGAAAAAATTGATAAAACAAACCAAACAACAATTCATTTTATTTCAACTATAAAAAACTCACTTTATAATAATAATATTAGTAATAACAATTCGCATATTGTTTGTAACTTATCTTCCTTGTCACAAGCATATGTATTTTACAAATTATCACAAATCCAAGTCAGTAATTTCTATAAGTTAAGATATATTCTTCAATATCATGATCATGGAACATCTTTTTTTATTAAGAATGAAATAAAGGATTATTTTGGAACACAAGGAATAATTGATGTCGAATTAAGACATAAGAAACTTCGGAATTCTAAAACGAATCAATGGAAAAACTGGTTAAGGGGCCATTCTCAATACGAGTTATCTCAGAATCGATGGTTTCAATTAGTACCACAAAAATGGCGAAATAGAGTCAATCAACATTGTACAGTTCAAAAGAAAGATTTAAACAAATGGGATTTATATCAAAAAGACCAATTAATTCATTACGAAAAACAAACTGATTATGAAGAAAACTCATTAGCAAATCAAAAAGAGAATTTTACAAAACACTATAGATATGATCTTTTATCATATAAATCTATTGCTTATGAAGATAAGAAAGACTCATCTATTTACAGATCACCATTACAAGTAAATAAAAAAGAAAATATTTATTATAATTACAACATATATAAACAGAAATTTTTTGATATGTTGGGGAATACCCCTATTGATAATTATCTAGAAGATAATATTAATATTATGGATATGGAAAAAAATCTGAATAGAAAATATTTAAATTGGAGAATCATCCATTTTTGTCTTAGAAAAAAAGTGGATATTCAGACCTGGAGCGATATCGATACCGGTACCAACAGTAATAAAAATACTAAAACTGGGACTACTAATTATCAATTAATTAATAAAAGTAATAAGAAAGGTCTTTTGTATCTCACGATTCATCAAGAAATCAACCCATCCAATCAACAAAAACCCTTTTTTGATTGGATGGGAATGAATCAAGAAATACGAAATCGTCCCATATCCAATATAAAACTTTGGTTCTTCTCAGAATTTGAGCTACTTTATAATAGATATAAGATTAAACCATGGGTTATACCAATCAAATTACTTCTTTTAACTTTAAATTTGAATGAAAATGTTAGGGAAAACATTAATGGAAAACAAAAAAAGGATCTTTTTATATCATCGAATGAAAAAAAATCTCGCGAATTAGAAAACAAAAAGCAAGAAGAAAAAGAACTTATAGGCCAAGAAGATCTTGCATCAGATGCCCAAAACCAAGATAATCTTGAATTCCTTCTCGTAAACCAACAAAAAGATGGTAAAGAAGATTATGTGGGATCAAACCTGAAAAAACATAGAAAGAAAAAACAGTACAAGAGCAATACGGAAGCAGAACTCGATTTCTTCCTGAAAAAGTATTTGCTTTTTCAATTGAGATGGGATAATCCTTTGAATCAAAAAATGATCAATAATATCAAGGTATATTGTCTCCTGCTTAGATTGATAAATCCGAGAGAAATTGCTGTCTCCTCTATTCAAAGGGGAGAAATGAGCCTGGATATAATGCTGATTCAGAAGGATTTCACTCTTACAGAATTGATCAAAAAGGGGATATTGATTATTGAACCAATTCGTCTGTCGGTAAAAAACGATAGACAATTTATTATGTATCAAACCATAGGTATTTCAGTAGTTCATAAGAGTAAGCACCAGACTAATCAAATATATCGAGCAAAAAGATATGTTGATATGAAGAATTTTGAGAAATTTATTACAAGACATCAAAAGATGACCGGAAATCAAGACGACAATCATTATGATTTCCATGTTCCTGAAAGTATCTTATTGCCGAGACATCGTAGAGAATTGAGAATTCTAATTTGTTTCAATCCAAAGAGTAGAAATAATGTGGATAGAAATTCAATATTTTGCAATCGGAACAACATAAAAAACTGCAGTCACTTTTTTTTTTTGGATGAAAATAAAAAGTTTGATATAGAGAAAAATAACTTAATGAAATTAAAGTTTTTTCTTTGGCCCAATTCTCGAATAGAAGATTTAGCTTGTATGAATCGTTATTGGTTTGATACTAATAACGGCAGTCGTTTTAATATGTTAAGGATACATATGTATCCACGATTGAAAATTCGTTGATGGTATATTTTTCACCTACTATATATATATAAATATATACTATATTACCCTATATATAACTATTACCCTATATATAACTATATATAAAATAGAAAGGTAAACAGATACACACACGCATTCAGTGTCTTACAGTCCATTCTGAGACATGAGACTAATTTAGAATGATCTATAAATTAGATCTAGAAATGAAGCCTCTTTTTAGTTTTAGGTCTCATTTTTTATCTTTTATGAGTACAAGAATATAACAGCCTTTTGAATTCCTATCCAAATCAAATTGAAAAGTTGATTGATTAAGTTTATTTGAGAAAATTAGGTTTCGGTTAAGGCAGGGGTCCAGAACGGAATTCAGATTATTGTGAATACTAGATTCAAATGACTGGCATTATTATTATTAATAATCAGTAAAATTCATTTTTGATTGAAAAAAAAAAAAGAAAAATAAAGGGAGGCAGCAGAAGAATTGTTTTTATGGTCAAAAATTCATTTATTTCGGTTATTTCGCAAGAACAAAAGGAAGAAAACAGGGGATCTGTTGAATTTCAAGTACTCAGTTTCACCAATAAGATATGGAGGCTTACTTCGCATTTGGAATTACACAAAAAAGATTATTTATCTCAGAGAGGTTTGCTGAAAATTCTGGGAAAACGTCAACGACTGCTGGCTTATTTGTCAAAAAAAAATAGAGTACGTTATAAAGAATTAATTGGTTCATTAGATATTCGAGAGCCAAAAACTCGTTAATTTGAAGAGTCATTTTGAACTATTTGATTTATTAGATCTTGAATTTTGATGAACTTCTTTTCATTTTCAATAATTCATGGAAGAATGAATCGGGGAAAAATCTATGACTGTACCAGCTACAAGAAAAGATCTCATGATAGTCAATATGGGTCCTCACCACCCATCAATGCATGGTGTTCTTCGACTCATCCTTACTCTAGACGGGGAAGATGTTATTGACTGTGAACCCATATTGGGTTATTTACATAGAGGAATGGAAAAAATTGCAGAAAACCGAACAATTATACAATATTTACCTTATGTAACACGTTGGGATTATTTAGCTACTATGTTCACAGAAGCAATAACCATAAATGCACCAGAAAAATTGGTAAATATTCAAGTACCTAAAAGAGCCAGTTATATTAGAGTAATTATGTTGGAGTTGAGTCGTATAGCTTCTCATTTGTTATGGCTTGGCCCTTTTATGGCAGATATTGGTGCACAGACTCCTTTCTTCTATATTTTCAGAGAAAGAGAATTGATATATGATCTATTCGAAGCTGCCACCGGTATGAGAATGATGCATAATTTTTTTCGTATCGGAGGAATAGCTGCCGATTTACCTCATGGTTGGATAGATAAATGTTTTGATTTCTGCGATTATTTTTTTTCGGGGATTACTGAATATCAAAAGCTTATTACACGGAATCCTATTTTTTTAGAACGAGTTGAAGGAGTAGGTATTATTGGCAGAGAGGAAGCAATAAATTGGGGTTTATCAGGACCAATGCTACGAGCTTCCGGAATGGAATGGGATTTGCGTAAAGTTGATCATTATGAATGTTACGACGAATTTGATTGGGAAGTCCAATGGCAAAAAGAAGGCGATTCATTAGCTCGTTATTTAGTACGAATTAGTGAAATGACAGAATCCATAAAAATTATTCAGCAGGCTCTGGAAGGAATTCCGGGGGGGCCCTATGAGAATTTAGAAATCCGACGCTTTAATAGAGTAAGGCATTCCGAATGGAATGATTTTGAATATCGATTCATTAGTAAAAAACCTTCTCCCACTTTTGAATTGTCGAAACAAGAACTTTATGTAAGAGTTGAAGCCCCAAAAGGGGAATTGGGAATTTTTCTGATCGGAGATCAGAGTGTTTTTCCTTGGAGATGGAAAATCCGCCCGCCGGGTTTTCTCAATTTGCAAATTCTTTCTCAGTTAGTTAAAAGAATGAAATTGGCTGATATTATGACGATTCTAGGTAGCATAGATATCATTATGGGGGAAGTTGATCGTTGAAATGATAATTGATACAACAGAAATACAAGCTATCAATTCTTTTTACAGATTGGAATCCGTAAAAGAGGTCTATGGGATTATATGGATGCTTGTCCCGATTTTGACTCTTGTATTGGGAATCACAATAGGTGTACTAGTAATTGTGTGGTTAGAACGAGAAATATCTGCAGGGATACAACAACGTATTGGACCGGAATACGCTGGACCTTTGGGAATTCTTCAAGCTCTAGCAGATGGGACAAAATTACTTTTCAAAGAGAATCTTCTTCCATCTAGAGGGGATACTCGTTTATTCAGTATTGGCCCATCCATCGCAGTCACATCAATTCTACTAAGTTATTTAGTAATTCCTTTTGGCTATCATCTTGTTCTAACTGATCTCAATATCGGTGTTTTTTTATGGATCGCCATTTCAAGTATTGCTCCCATTGGACTTCTTATGTCAGGATATGGATCAAATAATAAATATTCCTTTTTAGGTGGTCTACGAGCTGCTGCTCAATCAATTAGTTATGAAATACCATTAACTCTATCTGTGTTATCAATATCTCTGCGTGTGATTCGTTAAGACATAAACCTTTCCCTATTTCTTTTTTTGCTTTTTTTTTATTTTATTTATAGGAAAAAATGAATTGAATAGATATTCCCCTTTTTTTATTCGTCATTCAAGTTGATGAAGTAAACGAAATAGTTATATGAGTGAACGAAAACAGCTTATAAATTTGCAGTAAAAAGATTGAGTCTCATTTTCTCTATACAAGAGGTAAGTAGAAGTAAACAGCCGAAACTGTTTACCCCAGGATTTCTTGATTAGTCATGATGTCTTGAAGCGGGTTCAAAAGATCAACTGTATGGAGTTTTTACTAGCATTTGTATGTATTTCCATACATTGTAGCACCATAAGATTGAGAAAAAAATGAGTGGATGGTTAGGAACACCAAGGTACACAAAGGATTAGTAAAAGAGATTATGTAAGTTATCCAGGCGTTTCCGCATAAAATCAAAAGGAATCTTAATTGGGGCTTGAAGTTGGTAGAAATGATCAAGCAGTATTCCCCATGATTCTGATCCAGAGTATGCTCCCCTCCACCAATTAAGGAAATGACTATCAACAACGAAGTAATCCTTTCTTTTTACTTGTTTTGTTTTTTAAGGGCCCTTTTCAGAATTTCTGAAAAATGAGAAAGAAGAATAGGAATGAAAAAAATAGAAATAATAGAAAGAAAGTAATAAAAAAAATGGATTCTTTCTTTCTTACTCTTCCATCCATATTATATATATCCATAGAGATAGAATTCTTGTCATGATTTATGAACTAAAACTAAAAGAATGGCTAATTCTTTTTCGTAACCTACACTAATGTAATGGGTTGAAATATATATTGCTGTAAATCTAAAGAGTATTTTATTGAAGGATTAAGTTAGTACTCAACAAAGAAAAAAAATAGAAAAGGATGAGATCAATTCCGAAGCACTTTTTCTATTTTTTTATTAGAATTATAGCAGACAGAATTTCATTGGTCTAATTTGGGACCTTCTAATAGATTTGGACTCTAACCTACAAACATATCCAGAGAAAAAATACCGAACCGGTCCTTAGATTTATTTGTAGCCCTCGAGGAGCCGTATGAGGTGAAAATCTCATGTACGGTTCTGTAATAGCGACGGGAACAGTGATGTTATCGACGACTATGATTATCTAACAGTTTAAGTACAGTTGATATAGTTGAGGCACAGTTAAAATATGGTTTTTGGGGTTGGAATTTGTGGCGTCAACCTATAGGATTTCTCATTTTTCTAATTTCTTCCCTAGCCGAATGTGAGAGATTGCCTTTTGATTTACCAGAAGCCGAGGAAGAATTAGTAGCAGGTTATCAAACCGAATATTCGGGTATAAAATTTGGTTTATTTTACGTTGCTTCCTATCTAAATCTACTAGTTTCTTCATTATTTGTAACAGTTCTTTACTTGGGGGGTTGGAATCTCTCTATGCCGTCCATATTCGTTCCTGAACTTTTTGAAATAACTAAAGTGGGAGGGGGGTTTGAAACGACAATTGGGATCTTTATTACATTAGCGAAAACTTATTTGTTCTTGTTCATTTCTATCGCAACAAAATGGGCTTTACCTAGGCTGAGAATGGACCAACTATTAAATCTTGGATGGAAATTTCTTTTACCTATCTCTCTAGGGAATCTATTATTAACAACTTCTTCCCAACTTCTTTCATTGTAAAGAAATACGATATTCTATATTCACAACTTATCTCAAACAAGAAAAAGAAACAAACATAAAATTATTCATAGATATTTACAATATGTTCCCTATGGTAACTGGGCTCCTCAATTATGGTCAACAAACAGTACGAGCTGCGCGGTACATTGGTCAAAGTTTCATGGTTATCTTATCTCATGCGAATCGTTTACCTGTAACTATTCAATATCCTTATGAAAAATTGATTACATCGGAGCGGTTCCGCGGTCGAATCCACTTTGAATTTGATAAATGTATTTCTTGTGAAGTATGCGTTCGTGTATGTCCTATAGGTCTACCCGTTGTTGATTGGAAATTCGAAACTGATATTCGAAAGAAACGATTACTTAATTACAGTATTGATTTCGGAATCTGTATATTTTGTGGTAACTGCGTTGAGTATTGTCCAACAGATTGTTTATCAATGACGGAAGAATATGAACTGTCTACTTATGATCGTCATGAATTGAATTATAATCAAATTGCTTTAGGTCGTTTACCAATGTCAGTAATTGACGATTACACAATTCGATCCATTTTGAATTTCACTCAAACAAAAAAAAATGGATAAATTTTTGATTCAAGAACAATTCTCAATTAGTAAGATTCCGTTTTGTGATTGAAAGGAAGTTTCTTTCCTTTTACTTGGTCAATAACGACAAATCCAACTAGTGATTGGTGGATGAGAATTCTCAGTTTAATTTAGATTGAAAATCGATTCATATATCCAAAATGATTTCAAAATAGATAGTTTTTGAACTTTTTTTTTGATAAAAAATCGAATGGGTCCAATAACTGTACCTACATCAATCAACACCCATTAGATTAGGATTTAATTCAATTAAGAACGTATGACAATGATAAAAAAATAGGATAACTTCACTTCTTTTTTCCTGGTCAGGTCAATAAGGTCATGAAACATTTCGATTTATTTATCTCTTATTTTAGATAGAATGGATTTACCTCAACCAATACATGATTTTCTTTTAGTCTTTCTGGGCTCGGGTCTTATATTCGGAGGTCTAGGAGTGGTATTATTTACCAATCTAATTTATTCTGCCTTTTCGTTGGGATTGGTTCTTGTTTGTATATCCTTATTCTATATTTCATCAAACTCTCATTTTCTATCTGCTGCGCAGCTCCTTATTTACGTGGGAGCTATAAATGTTTTAATCGTATTTGCTGTGATGTTCATGAGTGGTTCAGAATATTACAAAGATTCTCATTTTTGGACCGTTGGAGATGGGATTACTTCATTGGTTTGTCTAAGTATTTTTGTTTCACTAATTACTACTATTCCAGATACGTCATGGTACGGGATTATTTGGACTACAAGATTAAACCAGATTATAGAGAAAGATTTGGTAAGTAATAGTCAACAACTTGGGATTCATTTATCAACAGATTTTTTTCTTCCATTTGAACTCATTTCTATCATTCTTTTAGTTGCTTTAATAGGTGCAATTGCTGCGGCCCGTCAGTAACCAATTTTTAGAACTGTCAATCCAAATCCAACTTTGTTCTGTATTATCACATACATTACCTTTCAATTCTATGTTCGTGTATAAAATGCTTTTAGTTCGATCTATTACCAATATATTCCTTTGTTCCGTGTGTGTTATATTCTAGTCAATCGAATCGGTTGAATTGTTGTTCATATTGAAATGAAATGAATTGAGATTGATAAGGAGTTGGCCAATGATACTCGAACATGTACTTGTTTTGAGTGCTTATTTATTTTCTATCGGCATTTATGGATTAATCACGAGCCGAAATATGGTTAGAGCCCTTATGTGTCTTGAGCTTATACTTAATGCAGTTAATATAAATTTCGTAACATTTTCTGACTTTTTTGATAGTCGCCAATTAAAAGGAGACATTTTCGCAATTTTTGTTATAGCTATTGCAGCCGCTGAAGCAGCTATTGGACCGGGTATTGTCTCGTCAATTTATCGTAACAGAAAATCAACTCGTATCAATCAATCGAATTTGTTGAATAAGTAGGATTAATCATAGAAGTTATAATATTCAACAAATTCAAATTAACATGTATGGCACGTAACGTATGATCATGTTTGCAAAAAAGAAAGAAATCAAAGTATCTTGGCTCTTTCTCATAAGCCGATCCAGAAGTAGATTGCTTAGAGCAATTCTGGTAAATCATTGATTCGTCTGGTGTCTAACTATCTGATTCATTTACAAGTTTACTAGATCGAAAATTTATGACGTTCAAAAATTTATAGATCCAATGTCACATTCAGTAAAGATTTACGATACATGTATAGGGTGTACTCAATGTGTCCGAGCCTGTCCCACAGATGTATTAGAAATGATACCTTGGGACGGATGTAAAGCTAAGCAAATTGCTTCTGCTCCAAGAACAGAGGACTGTGTCGGTTGTAAGAGATGTGAATCTGCCTGTCCAACAGATTTCTTGAGTGTTCGAGTTTATTTATGGCATGAAACAACTCGAAGTATGGGTCTAGCTTATTGATATGTTCCAGAAAACTCCACTTGAATCCATTTGATTTTTTTTACCGACAAAAACCCGTACTCAAAAATAATATATTTTTCTTTTTTTTCGAATACGGGTTTTTCTGGTCCAAGTGTATCTTGTCTTTACCACGAATTCTTTTCCTTGGTTAACACTAATTGTAGTTTTTCCGATATTCGCAGGTTCTTTAATTTTCTTTCTGCCTCATAGAGGAAATAAGATAATAAGATGGTATACTATAAATATATCTATATGGGAACTGCTTCTAACCACCTATGCATTTTGTTATCATTTCAAATTGGACGATCCATTAACCCAACTGGCGGAGGATTATAAATGGATCCGTTTTTTTGATTTTCATTGGAGATTAGGACTAGATGGACTTTCTATAGGACCCATTTTACTGACGGGATTCATCACTACTTTAGCTACTTTAGCGGCTCGGCCAATTACTCGGTCTTTCCGATTATTCCATTTCCTAATGTTAGCCATGTACAGCGGTCAAATAGGATCATTTTCTTCCCGAGATCTTTTACTTTTTTTCATCATGTGGGAGTTCGAATTAATTCCCGTTTATTTACTTTTATCTATGTGGGGAGGAAAGAAACGTCTGTACTCAGCTACGAAGTTTATTTTGTACACTGCAGGAGGTTCCGTTTTTCTATTAATGGGAGTTCTGGGTATCGGTTTATATGGTTCAACTGAACCAACATTAAATTTTGAAACATCAGCTAATCAATCGTATCCTGTGGCATTGGAAATAATATTCTATACTGGATTTCTTATTGCTTTTGCTGTCAAATCACCGATTATACCCCTACATACATGGTTACCCGATACCCATGGAGAAGCACATTACAGTACTTGTATGCTTCTAGCCGGAATCTTATTAAAAATGGGAGCGTATGGATTGGTTCGGGTCAATATGGAGCTATTATCCCACGCTCATTCTAGATTTTCTCCCTGGTTGGT